CTTTGTGTACTGACCCCTAATCGAATTGTTTGGGATTCAGAAGTGAAAGAAATCATTTTATCTACTAATAGTGGACAAATTGGCGTATTACCAAATCACGCGCCTATTGCCACAGCTGTAGATATCGGTATTTTGAGAATACGCTTTAATGACCAATGGTTAACGATGGCTCTGATGGGCGGTTTTGCTAGAATAGGTAATAATGAGATCACCGTTTTAGTAAATGATGCGGAGAAGAGTAGTGACATTGATCCCCAAGAAGCTCAGCAAACTCTTGAAATAGCGGAAGCCGGCTTGAGGAAAGCTGAAAGTAAGAGACAAACAATTGAGGCAAATCTAGCTCTCAGACGAGCTAGGACACGGGTAGAGGTTCTCAATGTGATTTCGTAACTAGTCGGTGCGCCCGAATCGAATAATCCTAATCCAAAGAATTTTTGTTTATACACATATGGATTCTTCCGATTGAATCCAATCAAATACAATCAAGTGGAATCGGATTCTGATGTAAGGAAAAAAGTTTTAGTTTCAATTCGAAAATAAAATCGAATAGGATAGAAAAGATACAAAATCAGTAAGTAGAAAAACTTATTAGATACCATTGACCATGGTATCTAATAAGTTCTACCTACTATTGGATTTGAACCAATGACTCCCGCCGTATGAAAGCAATACTCTAACCACTGAGTTAAGTAGGTCATTTATCATTATAAGGAGAAAAAAAAAGGACCCCTCCCATTGATGGATTATAAATGCAATAAGACTTCGAAGCAATACCAATCAAAAAGATCAAAGAGATACGATGTTGGATCATGGAATATTCATCTTGACAAGAAATTATCTACATAATATGATAAAATATGTATCACAAGCACAAGGGCTATAGCTCAGTTAGGTAGAGCACCTCGTTTACACGTGCGCCAATGTTTTTCAGAAGAGTCCATCATGCAATCAAAGAATTGATCTTTTTGAGAAATCAATGTCTGACTCCAGGATTTTTAGGGAACAAAACAAGAGAACAATAGCCTGACAAACGGTTCGGTTCGATTCAGGTTCCCATTTAGGAACCAAATGGAATCCATCATTGATTTGAGATATTGATAAGGTGAATACCTAGTCTATTCAATGCTAGGCATAATGAGTATAAGGACCTCAAAAATTCTCTTTTTGTCCTATGAACCTTAAGGCGTATGAAGTTTCATATTTGATTCTTTAATCAGGATGATAGAGACTCCATTTAACTTAGGTTAATCTAGGCCAGAAGCAAACCTACGTCAAGATAACCTTTCTTTGAAACACTTTGGTAGTGCTCCTATATCACAATCCAAATAATGAATCCGAGCACGTGGAGCCATTTCCTTATTTTTCTGTCAAGAAAAAAAATATGGTAGACTAACTGATATTTCTAGCAGTTAATGAAAGAGCCCAATGCAAAAAAAAATGCATGTTGGGTCTTTGAAAGAGTTCGAATCATTTTGATAAGAATCAGTTCGATCTCTTTTACCGAGAAGGTCTACGGTTCGAGTCCGTATAGCCCTATAATAATATAATAATCCAAATTGAAATACAAAAAGTTCTATAGTTTTCATTATTACTGTATTTTTTGTTGTTTGTAACCGGTCGCTCGTGGTTGCTTGGTTCATCGAAATAAAATCATTCCCATAAGCTTGCTTATGGGGGGCTCGTTCAGAGCAGAACATAAAACGGAAAACAAAAGCCCATTTCAATCGTTATTTTTTTTTTTTTCGAATCTCGGATAAAGAAACCCATTTTTTTTAGTAATTCATTTTTTTCGTATGTGAATTCCATATGATTTTGCCTCCTTTACTGTCCACAATCAAAGAGTTAGTGAGACTTCTTTTCCTTGGTATACCTACTCATTTTTGGTGAATTTTTGGAGGCAAAATCATGACATGAATCCGGTTAAAAATGAAAACTCCAACCTAACCTCACTCAAATCAAATAGTAAGTCACATGGATATAGGACCGGATTACTGTATTTGTCGACACGTCCGCGTTTGAAAAACGAAGATCTTTTCATAAACAGAAAACAAAATATATATAGAAAATAGAATCGAAAATCGATTGAATTTCGAATTCGAATATTAAAAATTTCAAAATTCGAAATCAAAATGAGAATTCTATTTGGAATTTTTTTTTTCTAAAAGCCCGAAGCGAGGTGAAAGCAAGAGAGTTTTATTTGTTTTGTTTGTATAAGAGATTTATACTATACTGAAATAAAATCGAAGGAAGTGTAATGAAAATAGGAGTACAATCGAGAAACGAGACATCACAGCAAACAAGTGAAACTGTGTGGTTCGACCAAAATGCATTTTGGTTTTGACTAACCTGTTACCGATGACTTGACAATGAATTCCAATTCGAATCGACGAATTCGGTATATTTTCCCCATTCAAAGGAGTTCGTCTATGTTTCTGCTTTACAAATATGATATTTTCTGGGCATTTCTAATAATATCAAACGTTATTCCTATTTTGGCATT